TTTAGATTAAAAATAGAAAGATAATACTCTAAAGATAAAGAAAAGGATTCTTTTTCTAATCCCCATCCACTTTGAATGCATATAGTTTTTAGTTTCATAAAACGAAAATAACCGAGTCTGTCCAATTTGAATCGATCTCAATTGATTCCTCGTTACCGCTCAACCGAGCGGTAATAGGTAGGGATGACAGGATTTGAACCCGTGACATTTTGTACCCAAAACAAACGCGCTACCAAACTGCGCCACATCCCTTGACTGTTATACAATGTCATTGTAGAGAATTCCTGTCTTGTTTTCCACATCCCTATTTCTCCATTGTGAATCACACTTTTTTATAGTCATTTACTCTATTTTTGTCTCATTTAAGAACATATATAATAAAATAAATAAAAAAATAATAGAAAAGAGAAATCTTATGGAGTGTTGTACATTTCCATTGAATTTCACTTCAATTTGAATGAATTAGGGATTCCATGTACAACTCTAAATAGACCTTACCTACACATGCATCTGAACATATATGCATTATCTTTATTTTATGTTTATGTATTTTTTTTCAATAAAAAAGGAGGTTTTTCAATGCGAGATCTAAAAACATATCTCTCCGTGGCTCCAGTACTAAGTACCCTATGGTTTGGGATTTTAGCAGGTCTATTGATAGAGATTAATCGTTTTTTCCCGGATGCGCTGACATTTCCCTTTTTTTCTTTCTAGTTATTTCCATTATTTACAGCGGAAGGAATGACGAAGATTCTATATAGAATCGGATATCGGTAACCAACCCCTACCCCCCTTTTCTCTTTTTTCCTTTTATTCTTATTTTCTTTTTTAGTTAAATAAAAAAAAATAAGGGACGAAAGAGAAAGAATAAAAGTGGATTCAACGTCGTCGAGACTCAGATTCCATTCCAATGAAATGAATAAATGGAGGCATGGGAGTAGAGTATAGTATAAAATGCGGGTCAAGGGCAAGGATACAAGATCTTTAACTGAAATAGCTTATTTCAGGGTGAAATAGAATTTCGAAATCATTGTCTTACTTATCCTATGGCTTTTATTTATTATTCCTTTTTAGGATTGGATTTCAAGTTAGTAACTTCGATTTGTTATTTTTTTTCCTTTTTATTCCTTTGGAATCAAAATCAAATAGAAATAGAAGAGTTGAGTAAATAAAAAATGAAAATGCAAAGGAGGTTAAGTTAATGGCCAAGAGGAAAAACGCGCGAGTAACAGTGATTTTGGAATGTAAGGATTGTATCCGAAACGGTGTTAAAAAGGTATCAACGGGCATTTCCAGATATATTACTCAAAAGAATGGGCACAATACACCAAATCAACTAGAATTAAGAAAATTCTGTCCCTATTGTTACAAACATACAATTCATGGGGAAATAAAGAAATAGATCGGCCCAACATGTCTTATCCTTTCCTTTCAAGCAGAAAAATGACATTATATAGAACATATTTGAATCAATTAAAGAATCCTACTTTGGGGGGTTAAAATGACAATTAATAAATAGGATTTTCAGGATAATAAATCAATAAACTAAAAAAATTATGGATAAATCCAAGCGACCTTCTCTGAAATCCAAGCGACCTTTTCTGAAATCCAAGCGATCTTTTCGTAGGCGTTTGCCCCCGATTCAGCCGGGGGATCGAATTGATTATAGAAACATGAGTTTAATTAATCGATTTGTTAGCGAACAGGGAAAAATTTTATCTAGACGAGTGAATAGACTGACCTTGAAACAACAACGATTAATTACCATTGCTATAAAACAAGCTCGTATTTTATCTTTCTTACCTTTTCTCAATAATGAGAAAAAATTTGAAAGAACTAGGTCGACCTCTAGAACGACTAGTGGTCTTAGAACCCGAAATAAATAGGCTTATTCTTTGTTCATTTGAATCAGGATTCGAATCCGAACTAAACGAGGGTTGGGGTTTTTGTTCGACAAATCCGAGAATCCAGATTTTAGTCTCGTGTCGTAAGAAAAAAAGGAATCGAACAAAAAAAAAAGATTTTTGTTTAATGTGTTCATTCATTTTTACTACTTTAGCATAAGTTTACTACTTTAGCACAAGCATATTTTCTCTGAGTCACTTCGACTCCACTTTCCCGGAGTTCATTCTCCGGGGAACTCCATTTAGATTATTCCGGCGTATTCTTTCAGATCTACTTCTTTTCTGATTTCGTTCGAAATCATATAAACACAATTCCTGTTTGATACAGCTATTTGCGCCAGTATTTTACGATTAAGAAGCAACTGTCGCTTGTATAGATCGTGTATAAATTTACTATAGCATGCTCCCTTTTCTCGAATTATTGCGTTTATCCGAGTGATCCACAAACAGCGAAAATTTCTCTTTTGGTTATCCCTATCTCGATGAGCCGAAACCCAAGCTCTTATTTTCTGTTGAGTAATAGTTCGAGTAAGTTTTGAATGAGCCCCTCGAAAGCTTGATGCAAATAAACGAGTTTTTTTTCTACGTCTCTGAGCTATATATCCGCGTTTAATTCTGGTCATTGAATAAAAAAACTTTGACAAATAACTACTTGATTTCTTTTCTTTCAGTTATTTTTTTGGTCTATTAATAACTAATAACCAAACGGATTTTTCCAATGTATAAAATAGAAATTCCAATGGCTTTAGCTACTCTAACCTTCCCGACCACCTTTTTCTTTTTTGTTTTTAGTTATTTTATTGCGAAATATGAAAGAAGTAAGAAATGATCTTTTGCTAGGTGTCAAAAAAAAAAGAAATCAATTAAATGGAAAAAGGGTGGGTTCCATCGTTTCTATGGTTATTTCTTAAACGGTGAGGTCTTCTCTATACACCGGAGCCTTTACTTCATTGAATCTATAGGTAACTTGTATAGTTCACACCACACTCTTTGGCTCTACCCACGAATTATCCAGTAATAGGTCTTTCACAATCAGACCCACCTATACAGTAACGGTATTTCATTAGGAAAGTTAGCTTGGTAGCTGACCCTTATAGTCCGTTCTTGACTGAGTGGGGACTTTATTTTATGCTTTTTTTATTTTTATTTATTATTCTTTTCATAAGATTTTCTCCGCTTAATGGATAACCATTTGCTACCAATGGAGAATTCCCTCTCACCTTTAATTCAGGTGATTGCATTTGCACCAATGAAAACCATAAACTTCATACACAATAAAGGGATCCATTTGCTTATTTTTGCATTTTTATAATGAATGTAGTTCTGTCTTCCATTCGATCCTATTTACGGTACCGATCATTCATACTGAAAAGCAATTTTCTTGCTTTAGCTCATGATCTAAACGAGTCGCACATACACCCTAGTACATGTTCCTCGACGCTGAGGACATCCCCGAAGAGCGGGGGATTTCGTGACATTTCGAATTGGCTGTCTTGTATTTCTAATAAGTTGTTTAATAGTTGGCATGTTGAATTATATAATATATCTAATGGGCTGGTTTAGATTGATCCTAACCAGATCATTCGCAATTTTTCTAATTTTTTCTAGTTAATTTACTAGAATTTTGGAGGTAGAATCTCCAACGCATATTTCCGCAAAATCCATTTTTTTCATTCAAGGCTTATCATATCCTACAACATCAACAATTCCGTAAGCTCTGGCTTCTTCTGGTGTCATAAGTTGGTCTCTCTCCAGGTCGTCAGCTATAACCCAATAAGGTTTGCCCGTCTTTGCTATATAAGCCTGTATGACGAGGTTGCGTAGCTCCACTATATCCTCCGCGTCAAGCCCACTTTCTGCCAAGGGGTCCTCAAAATAAGAACTAATAGGTTGATGGATCATTACCGTACAGTGAGGGAGTGCTAGACGTTTGAGCATTTTTCCTCCAGCCAATATCAAAGATCCCGTTGAATAGGCTCTTGCGATGCCTATTGTATGTACCCCTGGTTTCGATGATTGCATAATATTATAAAGAGCTAGTCCAGGAATTACCAACCCGCCAGGAGAGTGTACATACAAATAAATAGGTTCTGTCTTATCCTCGAGACCGAGATGTACTATAAGTGCACAAAGTTGATTCGAGATCTCGGTCTCAACCACTTGGCTTAAAAAAAGAAATCGTGCGCGATAAAGTCGGTTGATTAGGGTCAAATTGTATCCCTTACGAACCGTACATGCACCTTTTGGTGCATACGGTTCAAGAAAAGAATCAATGTATAGATTCCAGTGCTCTTTCTTTTTTTCTATATGCTTTTTTTTTTCTAGAAAAAGCAGGTTTTTCCAATTTGCAACGAAAGGGCTTTTTTTAGATTTTTCAATAAAAGAAAATTGGACTTATTTCTTCCTTAATTTAATAAAAAAGTCAAAAAACTTATTGAATTAACTTCTCATTGATATATTGTTTCATCGAGATTCAATTCAAATCACGATGGGATTTTCTTGTTCCTGAACGGGTCTCTTTTATGTTTTTAGGTTTATGTTCTACTCCGGGTAAAGATACGCCTCCCCTTTTTGTGCATATAGGACAAATCTTCTCGTCACCATTTCTTTTTTTTTTTATGACTTTACAAATAACAAACGAGAATCATTTATGATACACGTCGTAATCATAGATCTATTTCGAATTGGGTTTCTTTTAAGCGGAGCCTGGATACTTTATTTTTTGAGTCCAACCAAAGTCAACCATAAATTATTCTAAAATGAAAATAGTATTCTGAATCCCCCCAACAATGGATTTCACGCTCCACTTTTTGGATGATTCCATTTATTTTGCTTGGGCGAAAGAAAGGATATCTCGATTAGGAGAGAGAACGGGGAAATCCCATAGGACCCAATATATCTGACAAGTCGCACTACATGTCAACCCAAAATCCATTGTCGTCGTCGTCGTCGTCGTTGTCGTCAGGAACTAGGAAAGGCAGTTGTGGAATTCCAACAGGCATAATTGAAAGAAAAAAGTAAATTCTATATTTAACTTTGATGTGGAAACGTAACAATATCCTTTTATTTGTCGTTAGAATATTGGCTTTAGCGTATTTCTTTTATCCAATCTAGACAGTAGCAAAGAAGGACAAATAGTCCTTCTAATGAGAAATACGGATAGACGCATTTACTCATAGAAAATGGTATCAACCCCCATTGCATATTGGGGGTTATCGAGTATAGAATAAATCTGCTTCTCTTTTTTCTTACGAACAGAATAGAATAAATATTAACCTAACTCTTGTTAGGAAATAATCCACTTGACGGGGAGGTCTATAGGATAGTCTTAGTATAGTCTTTTCCAATGCAATAAAGTTAGTTAGTGTCTATTTTTCTTTGAGAAAGGGGTGTTTTCCATGGGTTTGCCTTGGTATCGTGTTCATACCGTTGTATTGAATGATCCCGGCCGGTTGCTTGCCGTTCATATAATGCATACAGCTTTGGTTGCTGGTTGGGCGGGCTCAATGGCTCTGTATGAATTAGCCGTTTTTGACCCTTCTGACCCTGTTCTTGATCCAATGTGGAGACAGGGAATGTTCGTTATACCCTTCATGACTCGTTTAGGAATAACCAATTCCTGGGGAGGTTGGAGTATTACAGGGGGGACTGCAACGAATCCGGGTATTTGGAGTTACGAAGGTGTAGCCGGGGCACATATTATGTTTTCTGGCTTCTGCTTTTTGGCAGCTATCTGGCATTGGGTCTATTGGGATCTAGCAATTTTTTCTGATGAACGGACAAGAAAACCCTCTTTGGATTTGCCTAAGATCTTTGGAATTCATTTATTTCTCTCCGGAGTGGCTTGTTTTGGTTTTGGTGCATTTCATGTCACAGGCTTATACGGTCCTGGAATATGGGTGTCCGATCCTTATGGACTAACCGGAACAGTGCAACCTGTAAATCCCGCGTGGGGAGTGGAAGGTTTTGATCCTTTTGTTCCGGGAGGAATAGCTTCTCATCATATTGCAGCCGGTACATTGGGTATATTAGCGGGCCTATTCCATCTTAGCGTACGACCTCCACAACGTCTATACAAAGGATTGCGTATGGGAAATATTGAAACTGTACTCTCCAGCAGTATCGCGGCTGTATTTTTTGCAGCTTTTGTTGTTGCTGGAACTATGTGGTATGGGTCGGCAACTACTCCCATCGAATTATTTGGTCCCACTCGTTATCAATGGGACCAAGGTTACTTTCAGCAAGAGATATATCGACGGGTTAGTGCCGGTCTATCAGAAAATCTAAGTTTCTCAGAAGCCTGGTCTAAAATTCCCGAAAAATTAGCTTTTTATGATTATATCGGCAATAATCCGGCAAAGGGGGGATTGTTCAGGGCAGGCTCGATGGATAATGGAGATGGGATAGCGGTTGGTTGGTTAGGACACCCTATTTTCAGAGATAAAGAAGGCCGTGAGCTTTTTGTACGTCGTATGCCTACTTTTTTTGAAACCTTTCCGGTCGTTTTGGTAGATGGGGACGGAATTGTCAGAGCCGACGTTCCTTTTAGAAGAGCAGAATCGAAGTATAGTCTTGAACAAGTAGGTGTAACCGTGGAGTTCTACGGTGGTGAACTAAATGGAGTCAGTTATAGTGATCCTGCTACTGTTAAAAAATATGCTAGACGCGCTCAGTTGGGTGAAATTTTTGAATTAGACCGTGCAACTTTGAAATCCGATGGTGTTTTTCGTAGCAGTCCAAGGGGCTGGTTTACTTTTGGGCATGCTTCATTTGCTTTGCTCTTCTTCTTCGGACACATTTGGCATGGTGCTAGAACCTTGTTCAGAGATGTTTTTGCTGGTATTGACCCAGATTTGGATACTCAAGTAGAGTTTGGCGCATTCCAAAAGCTTGGAGATCCAACTACAAAACGACAGACGGTCTGATACAAGACTACTTTGGTATTTTTCCTCTATATTTCTTTTTTAAGGGGGGTTACGTAGAGTACCCGAGTGAGTTGGAATTACCACTTCTTTGACTCTCGCTCTTTCAAGATGATTCTAAAAAGAAAAGAATAAAAAAAGAAAAAACAAACAGGTAGGGAAGTTATAATTGTAAACCACGATCGAATTTATGGAAGCATTGGTTTATACATTCCTTTTAGTATCGACTCTAGGGATAATTTTTTTCGCTATCTTTTTTCGAGAACCACCTAAAATTTCAACTAAAAAATAGAAAAGGATTTTTCATTATCTCAATTGAAGTAATGAGCCTCCCCCATATTGGGAGGCTCATTACTTCAATTAGTCCCCGTGTTCCTCGAATGGATCTCTTAGTTGTTGAGAAGGTTGCCCGAAAGCGGTATATAAGGCGTACCCGGTAAAACTTACAAGTAAACCAGATAGAAAGATGGCGACTAAGGTTGCTGTTTCCATATTATATGAATATATAATTTCAAGACCTTAACAGATCTATCATAAGATCGTTTATTTACAACAGAATGGTATACAAAGTCAACAGATCTCAATGAATACAATAGATTTATGGCTACACAAACTGTTGAGAACAGGCCTCGCCCAAAAGAAACTACTGTAGGGAATTTTTTAAAACCCTTGAATTCAGAATATGGTAAAGTAGCTCCGGGGTGGGGAACAACTCCATTGATGGGTGTCGCAATGGCTCTATTTGCGGTATTTCTATCAATTATTTTGGAGATTTACAATTCGTCTGTTTTATTGGATGAAATTTCAATGAATTAAATTTAGAAGAAAAGTATTCGTTTTTGAATCAAAAATTAACCAGTTTAGAACTTGGATTTCTAGCCTATTCTATTTTGTTGGTAGTTCGATCGTGGAATTTTGTTCTTTCTGTATTTCCGGAATATGAGTGTGTGACTTGTTATAATGGATTTTATGGATAGTACAGAAAATAGGCCTGTCACCTTGATAGAGATGGTTCTATGCCGTCAGATATTTATTCAAGTATCTGGAACACGAAATATATGAACTAGATTAAGAAATATTTAAACTATGATTCATACTTACTATTTAACCCCGTACCCGGAACTCCAAAAAACGTTAAATTCTTAAAAAAAAAGAAAAATATTTCTTTCTTTTTTTTTTTTTAATTATTTTTGGAATCTAATTCATGGAATACGTGATGATCCAACGGTTCTTACTCAGGGAATCCTTGGCTTTTCTTATGATTTTTATTGAATCATCGTGGTTCTAGTATGAATCTGAGGTTTTATTCGATTCATAGGGTCTTAACAAGAAAATTCTTATATCAATTCAATATTCAATAATAATAAAGAAAGCAAAAAAAAAGCCACATTAGAGAGAAAAACAAATTAAAAGAAATAGGTAACGAGAGGATTCAAGAGGCCTGTAAGGATCAACATAAAGACGATTGAGCCAACTTGATATTTTGGTATTATCACCACAAAGAAGAAAAGAAGAGCTTTTCCTATTTGTTTTTATTATTTCGTACATTTAGGACGATTTAATTGGAAATTAAGAAATGGCAAACTTTTTATTGCATTTCCGACTCTTTTTGTGGGTGTGTTTTTGCTTGAGCTGTACGAGATGAAAGTCTCATATACGGTTCTGAGAGGGGGATTTTCGCCTATCTCAATAAAGTCTATGATTGGTTCGAAGAACGTCTCGAGATTCAGGCGATTGCGGATGATATAACTAGTAAATATGTTCCTCCCCATGTCAATATATTTTATTGTTTAGGCGGAATTACGCTGACTTGTTTTTTAGTACAAGTAGCTACGGGGTTTGCTATGACTTTTTACTATCGTCCGACCGTTACGGAAGCTTTTGCCTCTGTTCAATACATAATGACGGAAGCTAACTTTGGTTGGTTAATCCGCTCAGTTCATCGATGGTCGGCAAGTATGATGGTCCTAATGATGATTTTGCATGTTTTTCGTGTGTATCTCACTGGTGGATTTAAAAAACCTCGTGAATTAACTTGGGTTACAGGGGTGGTTCTGGGAGTATTGACGGCATCTTTTGGTGTAACTGGTTATTCCTTACCTCGGGACCAAATTGGTTATTGGGCAGTTAAAATTGTAACTGGTGTACCTGATGCTATTCCTGTAATAGGGTCGCCTTTGGTAGAATTATTGCGTGGAAGTGCTAGTGTGGGACAATCTACCTTGACTCGTTTTTATAGTTTACACACTTTTGTATTGCCACTTCTTACTGCTGTATTTATGTTAATGCATTTTCCAATGATACGTAAACAAGGTATTTCTGGTCCTTTATAGTTTATAGAAAGGGTATAGAATAGATATTTGGAATTAATCATTTATCACTTAGGGGAGGCATAATAGGATTTTATTGCTACAAGTATGGATTATTGAAAATCATAAGATAAGACATGGATTTGGATATTTCCCTTCAACTAATCGTGTCAAATAAATAATATTGTGGGGTTGAGGGGAATTCTCCGAAGAGAAAATGGATTATGGGAGTGTGTGACTTGAACTATTGATTGGTCTGTGTAGATATAGGTCTACCACCTTGGACTTCACAAACAAATGTGTCTTTGTTCCAACCACTGTCTAATCCCTAGACAGAAGATAGGCTGGCTTGCTCGAAAAGAATCTTTTCTATGATCAGATCTGAATCATGTTATACACGAGAAGGCTCCGTAAGATCTAGTAGAATTCATTTCATACTTCTAGTTGAAAATAGTATGGAAATGCATGCATTTCCTATGCATTGATATGAGCGATAATGCTATCGGAGTGAAACAAAAGATCTAAAGAAAAACACAGACTAAATTAATAACAAGTAAACCTTTTGTGTGGATCTCGAACTATTTTGGAAATAACTAGAGAGACATAGTAATCGTAAAGTCCGAGACGACCCAGAAAGCACTTGATCCTATCATGATCCACTTTGTAAGCCAACTTGGGTATTGAGTATTTACTTAAACTTACAACCAAATTTCTTTGCAATGGACATGGATAGTTTCAATTCCAGAGTCCAGTTTTTATTACTTATTACATTGAATTATTCATTCATATACATATATGTGTAGATATAGTATGTGTAGATATAGCCCCCGCGTTGAGTTTGGGGGGATTTCTTTTGTTCTTTTAA